TAATCTTATAATTATCGATGGCTGTTTATGTCTCTAGCATGACCCCCTGATGAAATGTGGAGGAAAGTAGGAAAAATGGCCGATACTACCGGAAGGATTCCTCTTTGGCTAATAGGTACTGTAACTGGTATTCTTGTGATCGGTTTAATCGGTATTTTCTTTTATGGTTCATATTCTGGATTAGGTTCATCCCTTTAGTAATCGGATGAACTGAGTTGTAGACATGACATGAAAGCGTAAGAACTCAACGGAACCCCCCTCGAATCAGACAAAGAAAGAGGGGGTAGGCCCGTTGAGTTCTGAATAATCATAATAGTTTATTCGTCTAAATGGTAAAAAAAACAGATAACTTTTTCCGATGTTTCCAAAAACTCCGTTTCATTTTTTTATGATGTTTTTGGAAAACTCACTTCATTACTTGATTCAGAACATCTGTTCCTCGATAGTATCTGTCGATACTTTCAAAAATCACGAAGGAATCACTCTATTTCCTCTTTTTGGACGACACAACCACAATTATATCTATTTTTTTTTTAGTTTTCTAAGTTCATTGAAGAAGTTCTATTTGCTCACTCAAGTTTCCTATATTTTTTGTTTGTCCACTATCACTACTTATGTTCCTCTCATTTCTTTTATACTTTGGTTTCTATTCTACGCTTATTTATCTCTTAATTTTTAGTATCCAATCGAATAGAAAACTATTGATTCATTCTATGACATTGAAATCTTACAATATTGACATAATCATACCGCTTCAATTTGGATTGAAAAAACAAAGAAATAAAGAAGAGGGGGGTAAACTCAAATAGTCTTCTTGACAGTATACATACTAGGAGTGCGGTACAAGTAATTCAATTCCCGAACTCGAAAATATAAAAAAACAAGAGGCTTTTCAGAAATTTTTTGATCATCCATAATTAGATAATTGGCAACAAAAATTGGATTCTTTTTAGAGCTTGGTGTTGATAAATCTGCGGATCTAGAAATTCATTTCGGACAATTGAACCTTCTCAAACTGTTTCTTTTTAAGAACCAAAAATATTTGTGCCAAAATAACAGATGCCAAGAAGAGCAAAAGTCCTTGGACACGTAATGGATCTTGAAGTACTATTTCCGCATCCCCCTGACCAAATCCACCCACATTAGGATTGCTTGTTACTGGTTGATCCAGTTTGATGGATTCTCCCTCTGAAACAAGAAGTTCTGGTCCTGGAGGTATAATATCAACCACTTGACGTCCATCCGATGCATCCACTATGGTTATTTCGTACCCCCCCTTTTCTTTTCGTATGATTTTGCTTACTATACCCGACGCTGTAGCATTATAAACATTATTGTTACTCTTGCTTCCGTCGGGATAAATCTGACCCCGTCCCCTGTTGCCGCCTACGTATATGGGATATTTTAAGAAGTGCACATCTTTCTTAGTAGCGGGGTCCGGAGAAAGAATAGGAAAGGTGATTTCACTATATTTCTGACCAGGAACAGGGCCTATCACAAGAATATTTTTTTTAGTGGGACGATAGCTCTGAAAAGATAGATTGCCTATCTTTTCTTTAATCTCGGGCGAAATACGATCGGGAGGGGCTAATTCAAACCCCTCAGGTAAAATAAGAACGGCCCCTACGTTCAAAGCTCCTTTTTTACCATTAGCAAGAACTTGTTTCAGTTGCAGATCATAAGGAATTCGAACAACTGCTTCAAATACAGTATCGGGAAGTACCGCTTGTGGAACCTCGATATCCACGGGCTTATTGGCTAAATGGCAATTGGCACATACAATACGGCCGGTCGCTTCTCGTGGATTTTCATAACCCTGCTGTGCAAAAATGGGATATGCATTTGAAATGGGTGCCCGAGTTATTATATATATCATGAGCGAGACGGAAATAGATCGAGTAATCTCTTCCTTTATCCAAGAAAAGGTATTTCTAGTTTGCATGGTCCAATCATTGATCCCGAAAATTTCTACAATAAAATTAGATAAGTCGCTAGTATAGTTCCCTATCTATGATTCTGCTATTTACTGAAATAATTTTACTGGAACATTGAAGTAAGCCCCCATATGGGTAGAAATAATAAGTACAATTTTGAATGGGTTGCTTATGTACAAAGTAACAAACATTATAATTGAATCGTTCTATCATTTTTCAGTCATTCATTGAATGATAAATGACTACAAGTGACGGAGATACACGATTTAAATAACGAAAGATCCAATATTTAAAAATTGTATCTAAAATGACTGGAAAAGTAGAAACAAGACCTGATATAATTTGATCATTATGAGCAAATCCAAAATCTTTGTAGACAGAGCCAATCATTAGTTCCCAACCGTGTGGCGAATGGAATCCTATACATAAATCAGTTAATAAAAGAATAGAAAAAGCTTTTATTGTGTCGCTTAAGTTATATAGGAATTCTTGAACCCAAGAGTTAAGAATAACAAGTTCGTCATTACCTAGAATAGAATAACCACTTAGAATAACGAAAGAGATTATATTTGTCGAGAAATGAAAAACCGTATTCATACGATTCTCATTGTGCATCTTGATCAATTGGATCGTTTCTTTGTAGATTCCGCGGTGAGGCTTTGGTAAATGTGTTTCCGGGTATTCCTTTATCATTTCGTCCAAGAGGGAGAGTTCTTCTAATTCTATGAATTTTTTTAGAATACTTTTTTCTTGAATATCATTCAAGAAAATTTCGGAGTGTTTAGTATGCCACCAATTAGTAACCCAAGATTCCAGACTTTTATTAAATGAGAGAGAGATCCACCAAGGCAAAAATACTATAAATGAAAGATATATAAGGGAAATGAATGCTTTCTTTTTTGCCATTTTTTCGTCTGGGAATTTTTAAATGAACTCACCTCATTTGATTTGTCGACTCAATACTACTATTTCTATTTTTCTATTTCTAGCAAGCATCGGTTCTATTACATTAAAAGTTATAGAGCCCATGAATCTATTTCCTATTTTTTATTTGTGATTTAGTAAAGTGGTTAGTCCTTGAATTTAGAAAGAATACAGAAAAACAATACCGAAATACAATAAGAAAGAGTCCGCTTCAAATTAGATTAGAAAAAAAAAAAAAATTTTCGTTTTATGATTGTTCCGTGCTCGTTTGCGTTTAGCTCAAATGAGCGTTCTGAAGAAACTTACTTCAGTTAAGTTGTGCTATAGAAAAAAGAGGATTCTTGAGTTTTCGTTTTTTCCCTCTTGCTAAGAAAGCAGTCGTTCTTCAGTTCTTGTTTCAAAATACTTCAATTGGTACACGCAAGAAATAGGCCAATTCGGCAGCTTTTTGCTCAATTTCTCGTAGAGTAAAATTCTCATCAGTACGAGTCAAGGGAATGGACCCCTGACCTCTGATTTCCATATAAAGGGCACGACGAGCATAAATACCCTCTTTAACTTCTATTCTGATGGACTGAATGTCTTTCATAAGGAATCGTAGGAAGATGCGACGATTTTTTCCAGGAAATCCCCAACGAAAAATACACACTATTCCTTCTTTTATATCGAATCGATCATAACCACTGCCTACATTCCACGAAATTGTGCACCACAAATAGGAACTAATAAAAAGACCTGCGATTCCGTAGAAAGACATCACGATCCCTTGTGGAAAAAAAATTATTTGCTGAGAGGGAAATAAAGATATAAAATTCCTACCAAAATAACTGGAAGTTCCAACCAATAAAAATCCTAATGAACCTAAAAAAAGGATAAAGGCCCAGCAGAAATTACTCGTTTTTCGAGACCCCGCTATAAGTTCTATCCATATACGGTCTGATCGCCAACTCATACTATACTAGATCTAGTTGCACTTTATTGGAATTGGGGAATAACCAAAAAAATTGACTTTCATTTTTTTGTTTCCGAAGTAACCCTCATCAACTAGCAATGTGAACCTTTAGGAGTAATTCATCGAATTGCCTAGATCTAAACTAAAATAAGAACATCCCTTTCATATGATCATATGATTTCTTATAGATATCCACATACATATATTGACTTTACATTTCAGAAATTCATACCGATACCGATCCATTTGAAAATGGCTCTAATTCAGTTACTCATATATCATGTTTACACATGCATACGAGCTTATGCTCGGAAGAAGCCACACGTTATACTATATTCTACTAAATAGATATCCGTGCTATGATCCACGTAAGTCTTGAAAAAAAAAAATAGATAAGATTTTGCCCCATCGTATTTAAAAAATTTTGTTTTTTTGAACATGAAGAGATAAAGAAACCATTGCAATTGCCGGAAAAACTAAGCCCACTAAAGGCACAAAAATAGAGGGTAAGGCGTTGAGAATTGTCATAGAATGGGTACCTCGATTTAATATTTGATTTGTACCTGTTATTTATTGTTATATTAATCTTTTAACCTGTTATAAAGATATCTTATAATTCATATAATAATTATACTATTATACTAAGTATACCTAAGTGAGTATATACACTAATTAATAAAGGGTATATTATATAATGTAAGAGTATATTATGTATATATACTAAGATATAATAAGGATAGAATAAGGATTCTATAATATAAGAGTCTATATACTAATATTTCTTTAACATATTTAACATATATTAAAGAAAAAAAAAAAAAAGAAAATATTATATTATAAGTATATAATAGACTAGAATATACTAAGTACGTATATAATATAATTAATGTAAATCAAAAGTGTAAATATGTAAATAAAATAAGTAAATAAATGGGCTTATTCATCTTTCTACATGCAATATATGTATGATAATTCACTTTTTTTATTATTCTTCATTTTTGATTTCGTTTTTCCCTTCGCGCAAAATTCGTTATAATACGATCCGACAAAAAGGATTCTTAGTAAAACTGGGGGTTCTTGAGGGATATAGAAAGATGCAGGACCCCCTTGCCTAATTTCACGGACGAAAGAGACAGAATTCGCTCTTTTTTTTTTATATAGAGATTTCTTGATTAGTAATCAGGACTATC